TTTTCATGCCAGCTGGTATAGATATAAGGATAAGCTAGGCCCCCGCTCTTGGTGCAATAAAAAAGGTGTTCGGGCTCTTTCTTTCACTCCTAAATCTGTTAATGCGTAAGTTCCGTCGCTACTTTCTAGCCTACTCTAACTAGAAGGCTCTTTTCTAGCGCGATCATCCGGGTTTTCATCAACAGTAAAGAATAAAAGAAAGTCACAGTTACACCGAGACGGCAGACGAGGACGATACCTATTTCTTCTCCAAGTCGTGAGCGGAAGTAGTGGATCAAGTCGCTTTAGCCGACGGGCAAACCTTTCATGATCTGTAAATCGTTTATGAAGTCGCCCTTAGCAAAGATAGAAGGGAATGATCCTTGTGAGAAGGGCTGCTGGCGTTAGAAAACAACTATTGTGGTGAGTTCTCATCAAATGTGCTGGCTTGGATGAAATTCCATAGGATTGGTAGAATATTCTTATTGCTGATGAAATTCATTTAGAAGGCTGTCCGGATAACTACAGGTCTGGTCCCTCGGAGCTATGAAAGAAGGGAGCCTGCCGCTCTCCAGAATGTGAAAACACGAGGTTAGATCTCAAATCTTTAAGTAGCAAGTCTAATGGCAATGGTGCGCCTCTCGATTTATCGTTATTATAGGTCTTGATCCCCTGCCTCTGTAATTGATCCAAAGGATTCCTCTAATTGATCTATGTCGTGCCCCCGGGATTCATTCTCCTGCGCTTGGGCCTATCACGGTAACAAAGAAAGGCCTCTCTTAACCCTCTGCCGTTCCAGCTGTGGACAACAAGAGGTTTGCTCAACCTGCTCGTGCGACGTTAAACCATTTGATCCAGCAATGGCAGCAGCTGCTCTATTCTTCTTCATTCTTTTGCTTTTGGGGGGCGATACGACAGCAGTTGCTTGAGAGAATAGCTCCGATGCTGACTTCCCTCCCTCGATTTAAATAGGAATGGGCTTTCGTGAGCCAATAGAGTCGTCAGGCAGGATCAGAGAAAATAGGCAAATCCACCCTTTAGTCCCGCCCTTCTGTAGTTCACATACCCGTGCCTAGGTATAGGTACAAAACCTGGTTTTTCCTGGTCCTACCCTTAAGTTAAGGCTCAAGTGTAATGATGTTACAAACGCCCTTAGCATCCTGCTTTGATTGCGAAAAGGTAACGAAGTGCCGTTGGAATTAGAGTGCAATTAATCGCCATTACATTAAGTTAAGATTTAAGATCGGAGTCGAGGAATGTGTTGTTGAGTTGGCTCAAAAGAAAGCGAGAGGTCAGGTCTCTATAATTCTTTGTCCCCTCCCATTTTGTGCTATTGAATGCTCCTAGTGGTAAGTTCTCTAGAAAGCTTGCTTGCTAAGGTCGATAGGCGGATAAGGCTTTCTGTTCTTTCTCTTGACTATAATTGCTTGCAAGCAAGCTTACCATATCACTTAGCCGCCTTAACTGAAAAAGGACTAGACCGATCCTTAGCCGAGGTGGTCAAAGGGCCAAGGCGAGACCGCTCGTGGGTTTAGAAGGGACATGTAATGTTATCATAACATTCAAAAAAACAAAAAAAGCCCTATCGTAACGTAAGGCTAAGGGTTTTGATATCCTCGATTCGACGAATCTTGTCCTTCGTCTTTCGCGTGTTGAAATAATTTACCTGGTGTGAAAAGTGAGCCTGAACTGACTTGGAAGTCCGATGAGTAGTTGTTAAGGTTGACCTTGCCTCGAGAGCTGGGGAACGTGGTTGGTGCCCCGTCCCCTATTCAGCAGAGCGATCAAAAGCGCGCGCGTTGAGCTTCAGTGGAAAAGTAAAGTATAGAAAAAGATTAAGATTATCATTCCTCTTCTGTCGAATGATAGATACCACAAAGAAGAATGCCCGGCGATAGCATAGGTGCTCTTGCTCTCCTCAGTCACTGAGATTGAGTCCGTTCGACTTTCAGCTTGGTTGGCTTCAGTATCTGGAGCTGAAGCAAGCACTCTGCATACTGTATGAAAGAGTCATTCGATTCGAGTAGACACGTCAGCAGGTGGAGGTTCTGGCCTTGGTCTCTGTGAAAGGTCCAGCCGGGAAAGAATCCATGTTCCAGTCTTATTACCGAGTGCAAACTGCTTTCTGTGGAAGGTTCGATTACGAGAAGGAAATAGAGGTCACAAGGTAAGATAAGGGACCGCTTTCCTTTTATTTATTTCCTTACGTGGAAAATGAATCAAATGAATAAAACCAGTTCTCCGTCAACCTGCAGGTATTCTAAATGATTATTGTTTATGCTCGCATAGCATAACATAAAAATGAATCAAATCATTGGGAGGGCCATGAGAGAAATCCACTTCGTACCTTCGTATCTATAATCTAAACACTTATCACCTCTGTGCCTTCTGTACTTCCCGGCTCCAGCAAGAGCCACAGTGACTAGAACAACAGTAAAGCCGCATTAATCAGTCAATTTGAATAGGGATTATGAACAGGCCCTTGGCCTTACCCGTTCGATTGATTGTTCTAAAGTCGAAGTCGTTTCGTTAAGTCGAATTGAAAGATAGGTTTTGTCAGTGATTAAATGGAAAGAGGGAGCGGTTGAAGTCCCACTTCCAGGTGCGAATGCATGGACAGGAGCAACCAAGGTGGAAAGCCAGTGGTTGTCCTATAATCAGTGTACGAAAGGGCCCGTCCCATATAAAGTAAACAGTTAACCAGCACCCCTTTACCTTAATATGGTAAGCTCCATAACCGGTGAACACACTAATACTTGTTCCTTTTAGGGGAATTCACCAGCGTAGTAAGAGCCAGCTGGAGTTCGAGATATATTAAGATTAAGTTACCCACAGGTTTTGAACCCTAATCCTCCGCAGCCTAAAAAGAAATACCAAACCTCCCGTCTTCCTATTCGAGAACCATATCTCATTGCAGAGCCCTTTTCAGCCTGAATTCAATTCCCGTAATTCTTTTATGAAACTACATACCTTCCATGAAGATAATCGTATAGTAATCGAAGATAAGATAGAGTCTTACTTACTAGTGGCCCTTTCGGGGACTCTTGGGTGAGACTGGAAAGCAAGACTGATTATACCCTTCCCTTCGTGCCCCTCACCCGAGGTCACCAGTTGTCCATTCAATCCGATCGGGGAATAAGCCAAAGGACAGCCAAGACCATCCTTCCTCTCCCTTTGATTCGAAGACGCATCTCCTCTCTTCGGGAAGCTAAAAAATAAAAAAAGAAAGCTTTTGGCCTCCAGGACTTCATTGTACTGAGAAATTTCACCGCCAATAGACCCTACTACCCCCAGCAGATCCAATAAAGAACCCACATTCACAAATGTTACTTTGTAATGAACTAATTCTAGTGGTCGCAATCCAAGTAAAATTAGACGTAGCAACTGGAAGAATACCATAATAGGTAATTCATTCATATAAAGAAGTAACGAAACAACGGCTATACTCAAATAGATCCAAATAGGGTTTTTTCTAGTTATAGTCATTTGCTTTGGTTCATTATTTGGCTGCTCTGCTCCCCCCCAAAAAAAAAAGAGAGACTGATTCTTGCTTGCTCTTCCAAATCCAATTTTGGCCTGCGGTAATGTAATCAGGATTTCATCTCCTAAATTCTTTTTTTTCTATGAAAGCAAGAGCCCCCATAGAGGAATTTGTTCACGTTCACATAAGGAAGCTTAAACAAGACGAATTCTTCAAATGCGGTCCGAAGAAGGGAAGGTTGTTGGAAAAGTCAAGGATTGTGTAGTCCAGTTAGCTCGCACACTGGAAAAGAAAATCCTTATGTCTATTCAAGTAGTGGAAATTCCTGATAGCTCCGCCCCCTGGCTTGTCTTGCTTAACGCTACACATGCGACTCGAAGGAATAAGAGATGCGTCCTCATTCAACAACACTGGCCCTGCTTTGGTTTGTTCATTCCTTGAGGTAAGGTGGAATTTCCTAATATTGGTGAAAGAGCTGCAATTCATGTTGTGGCAACAACCACCCCGAAGCAAGACGCATTAGAAGGAGTTCAACCTACAACCGCAGTGCTGCAATTAGCTGATCATCAACGGCCACTTCGGAAGGCATGCAAGATCTCGGATGTTCCTGTATTATGATTATGGAATCCTGGGAATATCCAGTAGATCTCATGATTCTGCAGCCTAGAAGTAAATAATTTAGTTATTCAATTCTTTCGGGGAGGCTGTCCACAGCCCTAGCTGTCATAGATTGTCGCTCCAGACAAATGCAAATCTTTAATGGAATCCACTCATTCACCTCTGCTTTTCGGGATCAGAAGCGTCAATATGGGCATGCGTGTCTCTGCCGCTTTCTTTTCCTCAGAAGGCTAACGAGAACATTGTGTACCCAAGGTCACCACTCTACAATAGATGGGCGGCTCAATCAGTACAAGGCTATACTTTTCGAGTGAGACCCCGAACGATTCCACCTTTGGACCGAACTCGGTGATTAGACACAGAGATTCGCTAAGTAGCAGTCTCATCGCCTTTTTCTGGAGGAAGAACCTTTCTTTTTGAGCCGGCGCGGAGACCGATGGTCTCCATTCCGCCTTATCTTTGCTTTCTGTCGGTGTGAAGTTGCTAGGCATAATCTGGTAAGCATAAGCAGCGGACTTTCTATCCCCTCAGAGGTTCCGGTCACGCTAGTCTAGAACATCTTCCGACCGTTGGCTGCTCTCTGGACTCCTGGAGCGACTTCCTTTGAGTTGCATCGAAGAGAGTCTCTTATCAGCAAGTTCCTGTCAAAGAGAATCATTATTCTTAAGTTCCTGTATGTAAAAGTTGCCTATTCAAAAGGGCGATCAAAAAACCTCTTGCTCTATCTTGCGTCCCTCCATCCCAGATCTATAGGAAGAGGGCTGACAGCAAGACCATTAATCGAAGGCAAAGGAGTAGGGATGAGAATCTCACATGGTGCCGTTCTCTCTGTCCAACTCGTTACGCACGCAATTGACGTAGCATAGCAGACCTCTTGCATGTCAATCAATGATGTATTCAATCAAGAAAGATAGGTCGTAATAAGATCAGGTTACATAATGGGTCTGTGAGGGAACATCAAGAAAGAGGATCAGACCAAGTGCGAGATTGGATCAAAAATTGCGTATGAAATGATTATGGTCTATCTAGTATAAAACGATCTATCAAGTCATTCAGTAAAGTATCTTTGCTAGGTCTTTATAAGAACGGGTAGTTTATATTGCTCTCGATAAATGCTTTCCTTTGTGCATCTTTCTTTTTCCCATGTGATAGTGAAAGACAACATTGTCCCTAGAACGGAAAAAGAGAATTGGAATCTTCTATTTGACTTACTACGGGCATCACATGATTACCATAGTATATGGAGATCTCAGTCAGCTCCCCCACCAGTCGCTAACTTAACTCAAGAACTAACTACTAGAACACTAAGAACAAGCTTGTAGGAACTCTCAGTTAAGTTAATAGGGCTATTCTCTTAAAGCAGGAAGTGAGGCAGAACAGCTACATCGCTAGCATTGGCCGAGACTGATACGCTACATACGACATTCTTATTGAATACATTACTGAAACATATGCGGATTCATTAGCTGCTTATTTTCTGATTCTATACTTGATAAAACCTCGATTACACCCCAGCAAAGGGAGTGCAGCTCTAAAGCTAGTGAGTGAAGCTAAAGCAAGAATTTTAGGACCTTTGAATTGCCGCTCGATTTAATTTCTTTAAAAGCTTACGTGGGTCCTTAGTCTTCTATTCACCCAGAACTTGGCTGATCACCAGCTTTGAATCTGCTATGACCTTCACGGACATCGAGGCAGAGTGCAGCTCGAAGTCCGGCAATGAATGCTTCATACAAAGCAGTTATCTTAAAATCTCCTGCGCATTTCGAGTGAGTTCCTAGGCGAGTAAGAGAAAGCTAGTGCGAAAGCTGGATATGAAATAGCCAAAAGAAGACCCCTTCTTAGCATAGTTCCTATTCTTTCCTGGGTAGGGCTAGTAAGAGATACATTTCTTTTTCTTAGGGGTCCTTGAGTGCTACTGCACTTTACAGTGGATAATAAAGTTCTAGTTTCAATCCTAGGGCCTTCCATCTTTTTTGATTAATAGGAGTGATTCGATGGAGTTGGAGCCAATTACCCTTGTTGTCAGGCCAACTTAACTTGGAGGAGTTGCCTCTTTTTCGGTGCAGCCGAGCTTGTTGCAGTTCTGCTAGCAGTCAAAATAGGAATCTCTTTCCCTGCAGATTGAGCCGCTGTTGGCTTACATCGAGTTCCAATCTTTCGACTTTAAACAATAAGTTTGATCATCTTATTTTATACATCTAAGAGGCCTAGGTCAGCAAGTGACCAAGCCAGGTCCACTCCTTGTCTCCCTGAGACTGATAGTCCATCAGATCAGGATTTCTTCTTCAAGTAATGCAGGCAGGATAAGTAAGCCTTCGGGGGATGAGAATATAGTTTTAAGAGAAGCTGGGGAAGTTGATAAAGCTGCTTTGGCTTTCTAGTTGCCAATATTTTCTTAGTTTTCGTCCGCGGGGGTTCTCTGGACTCTTAGCTTAGAAAGAGTCTCACTCTCTTTGTTTGGTATGACAACTGGATTGGGCCGGGATCTCTTCGTTCCATCCTCTATGGTCCCATTCCTTCTGAGTTATTGGCTACCGGTCTTACGGTCAGGTCTAAAGCTCTAAGAGGGCTTTAGACCAGGATTGACATGCAAGAGGTCTGCTTGAATCACTACTATACGAAGTCACTGGGACTCGTTGTTTATCTACTATACGCAACGCAATTTTCAACTAGAAAGAACAGAAGAAATGAAAGAAAGAACCAATCCAATGAGGGCTAGCCGCCGGACATGGCTTATCAGCCACAGTACCACTATTGCCACCGAAGGAACGTAGCCGAAGGGAAGGCCGTATCTCTTTGATGAATGTGGTATCGAGGTTCGGTTCATTTGGAAAAGAGGTCAGTCTTAGGGGGACCATTCGAATGATATCGATCATTCCACTTTAGCTTCTGAAGGAAGAATGTCACTTGGAATTCCGGAAAGTGAATCTTCTCTTTCAGATCCTGGCCTTGGTAGAACTTGTCTTTGATTGGGATTTCGATTGAAAAGATGTTAGGCCGGTTCCTCATGTGCCTAAGAAGCCGAGGCAATCTCGATTGATACAAGCCTTCGGCTCCCTACTCAATATTCTTTATAGAAATAGCACTCGATCAAAAGGGAGCATAAGCAAGTTCAGTGGTTGAAACCTCTGTAATCGATGGGAACCTCGAAGCTGTCTGGGGCTGGAGCTAATTCATATTAGGCACTGCCGCAGCATCAACTGGTACAAAGAAGAGGCACGATAGCGAAGATTAATCTACAAAAAGCATTGCCTTGGGCATGCAACCCAAATAGAAAGACCGCTCGCTCGAAGAAAACTCTTTTAGAGCCTGGTACAACCCCCTCGATTCGGCAACAAGAGTCGGTTATGGAATAGTCTTTTGGTCGGCTTTACCGTTCTTGAGGTACGGTAAGCTTTATAGCGGACCTGCCTTGCTGACAGGGAGGATATGAAATAGATAGTAGCGCTTGCCTTCACTTAGAAACAATACGCCCTCTATTAGAGTATACTCGAAACTAGATTCATGTGGGCCTTGCCATGCATATAAGTCGGCAGGGAAAGGGGAAGGTTGGCGGTTGGGAAGTACTTCGTTTCACTTCTCAAAACAGAGGAGAGAAGCCAGTGACCGTAGGATAGCTTTTTGCCCAAGAGGGAGAGTTGGGGAAGAAGTCTACCATACCCTGTATGCTGTCTTTTTTCGAACATTCTTCAGAGAAAAGAACTTCCTAATGTGCCTGAATTTGACTTGCTTGCTTTCACACTTCTTCCTTCTCCAGCTTTAAGGGCTATTCTTCGCATAGAGCAAGAAAGATGTTTCTGTCATTCGAAGAGCTAAAGTTAAGTTCCTCACAAGGCTATACTCTAAAAGTAAGTAGAAGGCTTAGGCAAGAATAGGAATTTTTCTTAGTAGGTCGCCTTGCCTTACTCCTTTATATTTTATATAGATATAGAAATATTTCATCAACGCTACTAGTTCTATCGTAATCATACATAAACAAGTCAAAAGCCAAAAGCGCCTATAGCAAGATATTAGGAGTCTTGTAGTGGCTGTAGTTCTTCTCACGCGCATCCACCCGGGGGCTTACTCATCTTAACAGGGTTAAGTTGGCTTTGTCATTTAATACGTTTAGTTGTTCTCTGGCGTATCCTCGTCAGAAGGCTCGTGGAACGAACTTATTGAAGACTCAAAGGGAGAAGTTTTCGCCATTTAATAGCAACACAAGGCAGGCTATAAAGGAGCTATAAGCCGAATCCAAAACGAAAGCGGTTCTTGCTCTGTTTTCATTCTGATTGTTTACCAGAAGGGAGAAGAACTAGGCTGTGACCAGAAGACACCTCCGCGGAACTCTATCCTTTCCACCCGAAAAGGCGTAGTGGCCTATGCGTGACCGGGGTAATAATGTGGTAGTGGTACCATACGAAACGGGGCTTTCTATTTCTATGGATCGCTGGCACCCGATGAGAATTCTTGCCTCGTATGCAACCTATTATTTATTACTAAAAAATTAGGCACTTCTTTTTATTTAGATTGGTTTGTCTGCAAGCGGGCCCAACGATAAAAGCTTGACCATGACAGTAAGCGTAGCAGATCCCATTGCAAAAGACTGATCGGAACCATCCGAGCACACCAACCATAATGCCCTATGATGTGATGCCGGGAGCAAGAGAGAAAAAAAAAAAGTAATATAGCTAGGACAAGTTAGTTTGAAAGAAGTGAAGTACTTAATCTATTAAGTACTCAATTATGCCCGAGGGCTATCTTTCTGTTCTAGAGATTGTGAGTTGAGGCCCTACCCTCTTGTGTGCTAAATTTATTATGAGTCTGAGTTCCCATCAGGGGCACCTTCTCAATAGTCTTTCTCCAGGCCCAGACGAGAATGAGTATTGAAAGCATTTGGAAGCCTTTAATTTTACATAAGTGGTCTAGTCAAAGTCTGAAATAGGATCGAGTGATCAAAGCTAAAAAAGTGGGAGTGCCATATAAGCATGAGTTCCCCTCAGATGCAAGCCATAGAAGCGAATTGTATATCTCTCTGTATCTGTAGCAAGAAAGTAGGCTAGGCTTTACCCGCGGGCAAGCTAGCTAGCAGAAAGTGAGTGAAGCTGCTTTGGTCTACCCTGGGTGCACAATTATTATGGTAATATCCTTTTTTTTACCTAGTACCAGTCATCTTAAAGGCCAGCAAATAAGACAGAAAGCGAGTTGTAAGCAGTAGTCTTTCAATGTTCAGTTCAATTATTCTCGCTAGCAATCTCTTAGGCTTATCCTTTCAAAAAGGAATCATCAAGCCGGTACTAATCTAACTCTTAGGGGAGCCTTTGATGGGCTTGGCCTGAGGGACCTTACCCTACCCTTATATATGGTCGAATTGCTTGTACAGCTAGCCCGCTACCTCTCTAATAAATCTGAGTACTTAACATTTTCGATCCCATATCGAGGAAGTGAGCCAAAATGAGCCATCAATACAGTATAGAATATATAGGGCTCCCTTCTTTTTTCAGCTTAGCCACGTCGACCGGATCAATCCACTTTAGCTCGTTCCCAACTCGGTTGGATCTAGGATAGGACCGGTTAGCACAACTTCACTTACTTAGACGTAAAAGTTTCACACCTGACCTGCTTTACTTGTTATTTTCTTCGGTCTAGGCTGTTAATCCAACAGGTATCACATAAGCCCTATGTTTGGGATATTGACTAACGAAAGTTCCCTCGTTTTCGATGAATTGGATTTTGCCTCAAGAAATAGAAATAGTGCAATTTTGTTTGAGGATTCCTAAGTAGTCCCCTCTGACTTTTGACTTATTCCCGTTGCAGCTAAAGGAGGATTCGTTAGAATGGCGTAGATAGAAGGACCGAGCGCCCCCGGACGTAGCTGAAAGGTGAACCGGGTAACCAAAGTCGCGTTTGATTAGAATCAAAGGAAGTTCGCTGGGATTGTATTCATTTCCCAGAGGTGCTGGTTCGAATCCAGCTTGTGATAAGACCTTTGGTCATTTCATAGAGAATGTATCTTTACCATCAATCTGATTCGATGCTTCTTAGAGGATGAATCAGATTCACTGACTCCACCGGCTCCTTCTCTGCCTTCAAGTCCCAGAGCTGATGAAATAGCTGTTCTGTCTTCTTTTACCACCGGAGAGGAGTACTCCAGCACTACTGTAAAATTCCACAAAATTAGTTAATGATTCCCACTCTGCTTAATCTTCCTGAAAAGGGATTGCGAAAGCCCTGTCTCCTATTGGCGGAGAAGCAAAATCGGAATCAGAATTCGAATTTTTGACCATGCAGAATACAGAACAGAGTCACTTACTGCATGAGCACCTTGTTGGAGAAGATGCAGATCCTGAGCTACTAAGCTCAACGGATCCTTCCCACACATTGTCAACATCAATGACGGTTTGCTTGAACTTCGGGGCAGAGAAAACTTGCCCGCCCTATAAGATAAGAAAGGTCCAGCGGGCGATCATTCGTATTGGTGACTCTTAGCTTCTCTTCATTTTGAGGATCTAGAGCGTACCTGCACCTCCTATACCATAACACTCCATAGTAACCGGGGCGGTGTGATGCCGCTTCGGAAACTTCCCTATAGAACGAATTCAGTTCGAAGGGAAAGGCTCGGAAGAAAGATTTCGACCGATGACCTCTGGAGTCAACAAACGGTTTAAGGTTTGTTGCGATAGCCTTCCAGGTCGGAGCCCAATCCATCCCTTGATAGAGAGGGATTGAGTTGTTACTAGGGATATAACGGGTCAACAGAGATGGTATAGCTTTTGCCATAGTGGCTGCAGCTAATGCAATCTCAGTGATGGACTTGGGCGGCGAGACTATAGAAGAGAATGTCTCTCTGGTAACAGGTTTAGCTAGTTTAATAATCTTAGCTAGCGTAAATGCGGACAGATAACATCTCACTAAAACATCGGCCCTGGGTCCACCTCTACGTATCACCTTACGGTGAAACGGTGGAATGATCCGAGGTATCCCCGTCCTGGTGAGGGATATTGGTATCATTGTTAGGATTTACCTCTCGGCCTTTTCTTTTCCTTAGCAAAGATTATTCGTCTTGCTAAGAAAGTGTCTTTAGGGACCCTCCAATCCATCTATGAGTCGTCCACGAAGCCGTTTACGGCAATTCATGGATCAGTAGACCGGGTTAAGGATCTACTGACGAGGTATGTCCCTTCGGTATCAACCATTCCTCTTACTCAAGGAATGACCTGGTACCCTACCTGGAAAGCCACACCCACTAAATTAAAACAAGTCCGATATGGGCCTAGGAAGAAGTACTCCGCAAAGAGCTTCTTCTCAGCGTTCCGTATCGGCATTCTTTCAACAAATGAAAGATTGCCCATACCTCGGAATAGGGGCTGGAGTGCTGTGGTATCCACGGGTTAGGTATTGTTTTGACCCAAACAATGATTTGTTTAGTCTGGAAGACCATGACCTATTTACTAGGGAAGTTCTTTAGTATAGGGTAGGCTACTCTACCTACGATAAGAACCTACTATAAGACAAAACGGAGTACCTGCTAGTAAGAGTAACCTCGTAGCTGCCCTAGCTGAGGTCTTGACATAGCCTCAGGAGATAACAGAACTCAAGGAAAACTCCTAAACACCCTAATAAGCGGACCTACAGAACTACAAATCGAAAAGGAAGACCGAGTGGGATCAAAGAAAAGGAAAGGGCACACAGTCTTCAACCCACTTCCAGAGAAAGATGAAGAAGTACAGTAGAGGAGAGGCTATAGAGAGTCTAAGGACTGACCTTACTCAAGGACCAATACCAGGAAAGAACAGATATATTCTTTAAGCTGCAACCACGGCAGGACAGCTATAAGCTAGCAGCGGAGGATATTCTATAAAAGCTTCTTTTTAGGATAGATTGCTCTAAAGCTCCTCAGAAGACAAGACTAGAACAGCCTTAAATAAGGAAATACCTAGCTACCGGAATTGGGCTTTCAGAGTCATAAAAGGAGAGGTGAAAGGGTCGGTCGAGCTGAATTCCCCTCTCCAACTTGACTAGAAAAAAGGAGGGTCGGCCTGGAAAGAGAACGGATTAGCAGTTAGCTAGCTCACGAGCTAAGCTAGGATTCCACAGCAGAAGATATTATCTTAAACCACAACAAACCAGAGCTGCACATATTGCCATGAATTCATGAACGTGCTTTCCCTTAGATCAGTAGATAAAGGTAGAGCCTGGATGTGCTCGCTAATAGCTCCTTGAACTACTTGAGCTCATTCGATACCACTGCAAACAGAAGAAGCAGCGAAAACACCGATCTCTCTTTCTTCTTATCTAATCTTTTCCTTCCTGAACTCTGAATCCAAAGCTTATGCCACAGCGCAATGCCCGACCTTATATTTTAAAGTAAAGAAGGAATCTGCTTTCTAGAGCTAAGTCAGGTTCAGAACAACCTATTCAATGCAAAGAGCGGCTATGCCGATATTAAAGCAGAATGCCATGAAAGCAAGAATGAAGGTATGATATTAACCCTCGGCTTGGAGAACTTCACTACCTTGAAAGGAATGCTTTCCCTCTGGCTTCCCGTGCCAAGCTGTAAGCATAGCGAGTTAGGTATGGGCTCCGTTAAAGCAGATACAAGAAAGAAAGCAAAAAGCATTCTCCTTATAGGAAGAAGCTACCCATTCTCTTCTGAGAATGAAAAATTAGGAACGAATCCAAGACTTGGACCTGAAGGAGATGAAAGACCGGTACAATCAATTAAGAAGAGGGAGCCGGAGGCTTCAACCAGCTGGAGTTAGGAAAAGGCTGCACCCACCTACTATAGAAGACTGGCTGCTAGCCTACATCAAACAACTAAGAAACTAACTACATGGACTGCTAAGGTACGGGATCTTAGATGGAGAGAGTACGGAATGGACTAAGGGCTGGACTGGTTACGGAATAGGGGATTACCGACAAAGAGATGTACCGATTCCAATGCGTACGAGATAGAAAGAGAAGGTAGACTAACTCAAACAAAAGCCATTTACATGGCGCTCGGGAATGCTTTTCATACTCTATTTCTAGAAGGAAAAGAAAGTTAAGTTAGACGCTTTTCTTCCTCTGAATCCCTTCAGGAAAGCAGAATGATGTTCCGGGGAGATCGAATGTTAACTAGCTAACTCGATGGCATCGAATGCAAGCTCCTAGAGAACGGGTAAAAATGAACTCTGACCTGACATATTGCTAAAATAAGATAGAGCTCTTTCCTGACTCTAACAAGTAAGTAATAAATTCCTTAGAATGAGATATTCTCCTACATCCGATTCTGGTCCATCTACTTCTGATTCTATTGATTTATCTGCTATATGCTTAACACATGCAAGTCTGACTCCATCAATTCCTTTTTTCACTGGGAACAACTTCTGGTTTATTAGTTCAAGCTGAATCCAATACCTGTAGTGCCTCACTTTCCTGAAAGCGGGAAGCACCGCATTCTTCTTATTATACGAATACAAGCTGCTTGCTTATTGGCTATTGTCACAATTGAATCAGAATTACTGTTTCAATGAAAATATCGTATTGTAGTCACAGACAAGATAGTAGCTGTGACGTGCGAGAAAAAATCCCATTTTTGGACAAAAGCCAAGAACCTTCCTTCGATCCCAAAAGTCCCATGTCTTTCTTGGTTGGTAAACCCAACCAGCGATTTACAAAGTCTTTCCTCTTGTTGGGGGGAGCAGAACAGTCAAATAATGAGGGGACGTCATGAACGACAGCAAAGAACGTATAGAGATCGTAAAAAGGCTGAGCGACATGATTAAGGCCTATTGGCAAGAGAAAGAGAGGGGCGCCCCTTTTGAGGGAGAAAAAGTCTCTCTTGATGGTAAGCCGTCGAAATTAGATCGTTTAGATGCAAAAAAGTACAAGAAATTTTTTTTTGATACTGAGGAGGGGGGCAGTACAGGGGGTGGGAGTCCACAAGACCCTACTAATAAAAACCATGGTAACCCCCTTATTTTGATTTTGAAATTTCTATTTCTTGGTAGAGCTTATTTATGATTTTCGTGCCGAACCTGGTAAACGAACAAATAGGTGGTCTTTCCGGGGTTACGGTTCTGTATAGGAGTGTAAAACCCGTAAGTCACTCAGTGAGTGCTTTCTAAGAAAGAAAATGAAAGAAGAACAACCGCGCTGGTCGTAATAAATAGATCGACTTTCATGCTGGAGCAAGAACAAGCATGAAAGTTCCGGAAGGACGACGTACCATGATACTTTCTGTTTTGTCGAGCCCTGCTTTGGTCTCTGGTTTGATGGTTGCACGTGCTAAAAATCCGGTACATTCCGTTTTGTTTCCCATCCCAGTCTTTCGCGACACTTCAGGTTTACTTCTTTTGTTAGGTCTCGACTTCTTCGCTATGATCTTCCCAGTAGTTCATATAGGAGCTATAGCCGTTTCATTCCTATTCGTTGTTATGATGTTCCATATTAAAATAGCGGAGATTCACGAAGAAGTATTGCGCTATTTACCAGTGAGTGGTATTATTGGACTGATCCTTTGGTGGGAAATGTTCTTCATTTTAGATAATGAAACCATTCCATTACTACCAACCCAAAGAAATACGACCTCTCTGAGATATACGGTTTATGCCGGAAAGGTACGAAGTTGGACTAATTTGGAAACATTGGGAAATTTACTTTATACCTACTATTTCGTCTGGTTTTTGGTTCCTAGTCTTATTTTATTAGTTGCCATGATTGGGGCTATCGTACTGACTATGCATAGGACTACTAAGGTGAAAAGACAGGATGTATTCCGACGAAATGCTATTGATTTTAGGAGGACAATAATGAGGAGGACGACAGACCCACTCACGATCTACTAAAAGGAAAGTTGATATTGGTTCGAATCCAATTCGTGAGAAAAAAAGTCAATTTATCCACCTGGTGTCATGTTTCGTGTATTTGATTGGGTGGTCGAACTGTCTCGTCGTCTAATGGTAATTCCGGTTGATCACCCTCTAACAGATCATTGGACCATAAGACTATCGGCGTGAAAAGCGCGCTAAAAATGCTCCTATCCTATATTGTATTGCGCGGGCATCTTTGAGTTGCTTATTACCCTCGAGCCCTTGCCTTTCCTTGTACGATCCAATCTTGTATGATTCAATTCCTAATTGAACTCTTTCCTTTTGGCTACCCGAATGATTCCGTGTGATTTTCACACTCACTCTCTCCAGACCCCGCTTCACTCAACTCATAATAGCGTAGAAATTGCGTATAAAAGAGAGATGCTTTCTAGAGTGAGTTGAAAGACTCGTTACGACTCGTGCTTTTGTCAAGGGCAAGGTAATCACTCGTCTTATTCATCAGGCCTGAAACAAATAGGGTCTCGTAACTGATCCGCCGAAAAGAAAAGGGGGAAACATATGGGGAGGACTTTTTTCACTTTGGCTGAGTCAATCGAAGCTAAAGCAAGCAACAGGTGCTTTCACTGCATCAACTGAGTCAAGGTAAACCACTGAATCAATGGGCTGTGCTCCTGGCTTCGCTTCTGGGCTTCGTTGCTGGGTCAACACCAATGGGATCCGCTGCTTTATCCGCGGCTCTCGCCTCTGCATCTGGATTTGTGCTTGGAACAGTCTTCTCTCTTCTACATTTGCACCCGGAATATCTCCAGATCAAGACCCATAAGGAGCCGTAACAGAGGAAGTTCGAAAGGCGGGACCAAGGTATAGTTCCAGTTATTTACCTTGAACCAATGTTTGATCCAACGGCGGAGCCTGTGAGAGGGGCGCTTGACCTTTGTTTCACCCGGATGTGAGACCGACTTCTCTTACAGAGCCTTTCCATCTATCTAAATGATAAACAATAAAAGGAAATAATAGGACTTGGATCTCAAGTAAGGCTCTGATAAGACGTTCTACAACTTGAGTAAGGCTGACCCAGCCATAGCTGACTCCGGGGGTGTTAAATTCGTTAGGCAAAGAGGTCATCTCCTAGGTCAATGGTCTCTGTCTCAGCTAGCTGCCGTGATAGGGCCTCGTCATCCGCGGAAAAGAAAACTATTGCATAGCCCGGCACAACAAAAGCAAAGGTTGGCAACCCCCGTCAACAGATGAGTATGAACTATTTGCATAGCTTCATATATAGGCATAATTTGGACTTTTTTCGATTGGGCTTTCCGAGTGCGGTTGCTTGATGTGGCTTTCGAGGCCCTATGTCATTCTTTGGGGAGTCCAGTCATCTCAGCATTGGACTTGACCGACTAGAAGAACACTTGATTCGCGTAGTACGTAGTCCCAGTCTCACTTGGATCGCTTCGAACAACATGGTTCACCTGTTTGATTCGTGGATTCGTTCCTCCCCTGGCGGAAAAGAAACGACTCCTTGCCCCAACAAACTCCAATCCTACCCTTCCCGCCGTACTAGCAACCCGGTCCGCTTCGAGATCAGTTCAATCAGCGGCTAAGTCCGCTTAAGTACTCACTTCCGCTCCGCGGTAAGCATGCGAGTCAATTAGCCCCTTGACCACACTCTCCCTTGTAGCCCTACTAAAGACTTCTATTCTCTATATAGGGTGAAAGGTGTATGTGGGCTTTTTGACTCATACTCTTGCTTCCCTTCAATAGTAGGTGTACCTAAGAATAGCATTACTCCTCTAGTGGGATCCACAGGGGAGTTGCCTTTGATTCCTTACCCATAGCATAAGATAAAGGGTGCGTGCTTCAACATCTAAGTTGAACACAAGGAACCTCCTGCTCTTAAGGATAAACTACGATATTTGATGGACTGGCAGGTCAGCCACGTAATTTATCCCTCAAGCTGAACTTGACCTGCTCCTTTAGTTTAGGGCTATAGAGTTTACTTGCTTTTCACTAACGGAAGAATCATGAGCTTCATCACTCGACTCTAAACCAAATTAAAAGACTCGGCTATAGGATTACAATCCTTCACTCTGGAAGGGTAGGTTCCATAGCGACAAGACCTCCTATCCCAGAATCAGCTCATTTCAACCAACTAAAGCGGAACTTAATCACCAAGGTAGAGTTGTATAAAGCCCTAATGTAACTGAACGAAGTGGAAAACCCGCAATACGATAGCAAAAAACCTTCTGTGTGTAAGAAAAAAAGCTTAATCGAGTTAGGTAGGATGTAGATCGAGCGCAATAAGCTACAGGAGTGATTATTTCGCTTTGGAAGGAAAAAAGCATCTCAAATAAGGTCCTCACTCAGCTCTCAGGCTGTCTGGGAATATCTCCACCAGACATAGAAAAAAGGAGTGTAGGATTGGTAAGCTTTGCCGGAAAGAAGCTACTCGACTAATTGAGGAGGCTACTACCGGCGAAGCTCGCTTGCTTCGGAGCGTGCTATTGCGTGAAGCGGAAAGGGACAGCGGAATCTAAGACCACACCAGACAGGGAAAACGAGGATTAGATATTTCGTCAACCACCACTTGAGCGCGATTCGCTTATCTGTTGAAAAGTACCATCCAGACAGTAAACCTTTAGGGCATATGACTAGTAAGGTAAATCAACCTATCGTATCGACGAGATGCAACAAGAAGAAAATTAGCAGACTATGAAAAAGAATTTGTTCTCATCTACGTTTGTCTCAATCATGGGCGGTTGAAGAGATATTAGCCTCTACAGACAGTTGCCGGATAGGAAAGCCTTTTTCACGAGATTGGCCAATAGCTCCCGGAAAAAAGTGAATAGATAAACCAAATGGATCAACACTACTGAATGAGGCATCCACGTCATCAAGGAAACGATTCCTTTTTCCAAAAAATCGAGGAAACATTGATTAGCTGAGGAGTGGGGCCGTCTACCGATCCATTGGGAAGTGAGAAAAAAGGTGGAATTGAGCCCTATTAAGTCACGTAAGGGGGAGGGCATCAAGGAATAGATAGGAATGACTCACCCTACCCTTCCTTCTCCCAGTTACTGCCTATAACGAGTTAGTTACCGGGTCATAAGCATGTGATAGGTTTGGTTTTCTATAGATTCAGTACCCCTTTCATTTGGTAGCCTCTTTTCCCGACTAGGAAAGAGAACTTTCTGGCAACAGGATCCACTCGAATCAGTCCTCCAGTATCTCCGGTTTCGGGATAAGATAGGCTTCTTTACCCATCCGAGGAGTTTACTTCTCGACCGATAGGAGAACGGCAGCATATTCGACCATTGATCGGAGGGAACTGGAAGATCTTTCCTATGAAGGTGGGAATGAAAGGAATGCACCAGCTTCTGCCGATCCTCCCCCGATAGAAAATAGCCCTTTTTCCCCCGAGTCTAGAAGATGCGGAAAGAAGAGTTAGTTATCAACCGCCCGGGATCGCCCTATTTGAAATAGTTGAAAGGGCTTTGAAGTGCTTGTTCTTCTTTTAATTGAAGTAGAGGGGATGTATATCGTAATGTATATTTCTTGGCTCTAATCCTCTTTCATGGGACACCAAGAAAGAAAGCAAGACTTCTGCTTTCGATAACTAAGATTTACTGCTTCAACCCGGTATTCTACGATCGGGAATTATTAATAGTATTCAAGGGGCGAAGCGGCTTCAGATAAGGAATATAACGAAATGCAGAATAGAGGTTGCTTAGGGCCCGGCCCGGCAGAGGCCGCTCAAGAGCTAACTCGGATAAGCTACCTTAATTAAGAAACTGTCTGTCAGTGATCATCGACTATGGGAAGGAGAACCATTCCTATTTAAGAGATTTATAGAGAATTTTTAATAGTTACCGCGCCTTGGGTCCACTACTAAGAATGGATCAAGCCATACCCATACCAATACAATAGGTCATACTATCTTCTTTGGCCAGCTGAGATCAGAAAAGGATTTATACCTCTCTTGGCCTATGTTCACTCTTTGGCTCTTTCTTTGAATTCAATCAATAGGGAAGATACCCACACACACGCACATGGAATAGTCTCTTAGAATGCCTTGTAAGTGAGAATCGGTTCTTTGAAAGAAGGACTTCTTCTCTGAGTACAAAACAAATGGGCTCGTAGCAAGAACTAGAATACCCTCTTAGGCTGCTATTGAATCCCCTGTTCGAGAATGAGGCTCTTTCTTACCGGAAGTGACATAGTTAATGTCCGAAAAGCATTGATTTCATGGGTAAGTCCAGGTTTAGAATCCACATGGGGAAGGGAATGAGCTGGTGATAGGCATTGTTTGCCGGAGGGAAGGAATGAGTTTTGAAAGAAAAAGCTTCACATTCAGGCACGGAATCCACTGTGATTGAATAAGCTGTTTTGAGGTCTAGAAGCAAGGTACTGATTGGGGAAGGCAGGGAAGTAACTGAACTGACTTAATCCCCCACGGAGCGGTATTCGAAGAGCAGAAGGCGGACTAAGGAAAGCAAATGACATAGTGAAAGAGTAGGCAGAGAATGCCATGGTTCTTGTTCCTTTTCTCAAAACGGAACAAAAACTGCGAACCTACCTAGAAGAGAGGGGCCATATCGTGATCGAATTTCCAAATATTTCAAGTCATGTCTTTGCACTTTATATACCGCCAATCGATAGATTTCTTCTGCACGTGCTTGGAGACGTTCTCAATGAAACTCTTCAAAATGAGGCCGTATTTCGGTTTCATAAAAACACGTTCGCGTTCCGGAAAGATCAGTCGGAGAAGCCGGGGGCGGGGGCCCGCCAATCTACTTTTCCGGACGAATGATCCTTACGTTTTCCAGCAGAACAATCCGAATGTCTAAGGAGAACGAACGATGGATCTGGGTGCCACCTTCCACTTCTCGTTCTCGCCATCGTTAGGATGCACAGAATTAAAAAACATGGTCTTACGTGAACACTGAGGGAGGAGTTTATTCCCGAGTGTATTCCTCTCCCTTCTTCTGAGTCGATTTAGCAAATCTAACAACAGTCTTAAGCCCACCTCAGTAGCTCAGTGGTAGAGCGGTCGGTGGTCTTCATCAAACTAACACTGACTGGTCGTTGGTTCGAAACCAACCCGAGGTTTCTCCTTTCATACTCTTCTATTCACTAAGACTGAATAGCGGGTCGAGTAAAGCAACAATCCCCTTAATAGAGAGTCATCAACAAGAAGGAGAATTCGTCTTCCAGCCAATCACGCAGGAATCTACGTACATCTTAACTGAACAAGTACTATAACTAAGAGAGTCACCTGTGCTCAGACAAAGGGACTAGGAAGATAGATAATGGTTGATTCTTGAGTCGTATCCACGTATCCAGAGGGCATGTATATCGCCATAGGAGTACCTTGTTAGAGGTAGTGCCTATCTATCCCTTGTCATAGCAGGCCTCATCAGCCCGCTTGAGGAAAGTCGGGATTTTTGTCCTCAACTGCGGAGAGAAAGATTCTATTATCGACGGACACATCAAGTTGGCCAATCACTCCTTGCTGCTTTCAAAGCAACACTTACTTGACTATATCTTCTTATCCATTAGCAACTGATCTGTATACGCAATCATGAAATGACATAGAAGAGGATCCGAAAGCAGTAAATTATCTCCGATAGCAGCAGCTACAAGATATGTAGGCGCTGAAACCCTCTGATTCACTGCCTGAGATTGATCAGCCGGATATGGCAGAGCTAAGACCAATGTAAGGCTACCTTAGCCGGAACTCGTACTGAGTAAAGATAAGCCAGAGCTTCAAACTCATATTCTAAGTGTCTTTTTTGGCCATCCCGGTAGAATGCATTGGCCGCAAGGCAAGGTCACTCAGTCTCTTAGTAGGCCCTTGGTGAATAGGTCTAGTAAGTGGTCTTTTTAGGGCTTAAAGGAGCAGGTAACTAACTCATACTAGGCCTGCATTCCGGATTCCGGCCGGAGGAGGAAAAGAATCCCAGACTTAAGCAAATCGGGGAGTAAAGCAACCTTAACTCATAACAGCCAAAAGGAGGTCCGCTCATCCAACATCTGATATGGTAGAGGCGGCAAGGAAAGAATGGAACTGTCTGATCCGCACAGGGAACTTAGTAGAGGCGGATCTTAGTCTTTACTTCGTAGCATGTCCCCGCTCTCACTTACACTTTCTAAGTCTAACAGATCTGGCAGCAAGGAAGTCTAAAGCCTAGGCTGATCATCCAACTCCGGGGGGTTCTATTTCAATTACTTTTCCCGCGGCCTCTGCTCTCAACTCCCATATCTTCCCTCCCGGCTCCAAGCCTCTCTTATCCGTAAGAACTGACTGAGGATGCTGCATGCAGGTCTTTCTTGACTGATAAAGATCCCAGTTCTGTTCTCAATTCCTTCTTCGATTTAGAGGTTTTGACACGCGGGGGCGGTTTGATGGATCTATTTAGAGAGATTCGGTAAGTGGTCAAATAGGTAATTCTAGCCTTTATGGTAGGATGAAGTAAGAGGCTTTCTCTTAAGGAAAGCAGTCAAACCGGAGATTGAGCTTCCTTTTTCTTTCACTTCACGGGGAATCTATGCCCCTGCAGGCTCTTTCTTTAGTTAGACCAGTAAGCTATAGCCGGGGATTGAATTCATTTCTTTCTTTACGAAGTCGACCCGTAAACCTTAAGACTGGATCCGGCGCATTTCTGTCTTTCTATTCTGGATTGAGGTATTGAGCTATAATTTGAACAAGCGGGACTTAGAATCAATCCAATAAGCCTCGGGCGAAGCCAAAGACACTTATAGCTTAAGGGGGGGACTTGACTTTGAATACTAGTCCGATGGGATTGAAAAGAGCAGCAGTTTCATGGCCTAAAGGGAAAAGGAACTAATATTTCTCAAGAGCTATTCCTGTAGATCCAATCGCTAAGTTAGGGAAGGCAGGTATTGACTGATCAATGTGCCGGATTTCATTCCTTGTAGTCAGTATTTCAAGCGGTAAGAAGTAAATGAGGTCAAGGAAAGGCTTGCAGTTCTTTCTATCCTGGCTAAGGAAGACAAGGTAACTCAGGAATAAGAAAATCAGGCCAAGGCTGAGATGCCTACTATTGAGATTGTTATTGCCATCAAATCAGAAGAACGTAAGGAAGCTTCAAGCTAACTATTTGTTCTTGTAATTCTTCTTTGCTAAGGAAGAAGGTAGACTTAAGTCTTGATATAAAGTTCCCGGGCCAATCACTCGTCTAGGAAACAGAGAGTTGACTGATAGCTTAAGAATTCTTATTGTATTTCTGCCTAGGTAGTAAATATGCGGTAATAGCCCAGAGGGAATAGGCAGGTTTGCTTCTCATTCTTCTTATTATTCCTGATCTTGTGCGCGAATAGAAGACACGGACTTCTCTTTACTCAGTCAGTTCACGTGGAGTTTCCTCTTTAAGAGTTACAACGAAGGCTTGAAGAGAGTTTGATTCTACGAGCTCTCCAGTTACACACTTCATCAATACTCCAAGAGGATAGATATGAAGTATAGTTTATGGTTGCATAGAGGTACTAAGAGAGTGTTACACTAGCATATAGTCACTTACAAGGCCCAATAAAAGCCTAGTCTTACACTAATACCAGGTAAGACACTTACCAGATACCAGAAGACATAGACTGACTATGCCCACTAAAACACTCACGGGGGTTACTAAAGTATCAAATCTTCCCTCAGTTCGTGCCCAATACCATTGGTCAGCCCAGAGGAGTCAGAAGAAATCTAAATATAGCTTCCAGCACACTAAGATCTACGGTAACTACGCGAACATGATAGCATTAAAGAGAACCCAGATCTTCAATGGGCTGGCAAGGATAACACTAACAACACTGAAGTTTCGTAGTTGTAAAGATAAGGACAACAAGGGATCAAAGCGTCGAGGCGCGAAGTCTTTAAGATCGGATGACTCTCCCATTTCAAAAACCTACTTCTTTTAGGGAGCTCTTTCGTATAACAAGTCGTTTTCTCTGGGCCGCTTCCCAAGTAAGGACTGTTCCCCTCCCATTCTTCTGCAGCAGACCGCCGCAGCAGCAGTAAACATAATCAAAGTAAAAATAGATGTTTTTCATAGTGAAACTTCTAAGAGCTCTTAAGGAGGCGCTAGTGCCTTACGCAAGTCCAGTGCTAGGGGTACGGTGTTGGGTCCTTTTTGCTTTCCCTTGGGATTAAAGCAATGTTCAGAAGATCGGATCAGAGAATTTCAGTTACGCTAAGTTCATGAACTCTTTCAGACTCTCTCTCTATGATCGAGTCAGACCCTTGTTCGCTTGTTAGCTCGTCTCCTTTCGTATATAAAAAAGGGTAGGCTCAACTGTTCTGTAAAGGACTGCTCCTAAGGCTTCAGCTAGCAGAGCACCTAAGACAGGAAGAAATACAGATAGAGATAGGTATTAGATATTAGGCATCGGAAAGGCCGAGCTCCGTTCTTGAACAACTAAGGCACAGCTTTCTTTGAAAGGCTAGCCGCGGAATTACCGCCATTCCTGACTTGCTTTCTTTCATGTTGGAATTTCTCCTGCTGTAATATTTAGTAGTTCCCCCGGCTTTATTTATGATAGTTGTGTTCTTTCTATTCCTTCCAGCCGAGGTAGAAGAAGGGTAAAAGCAAGAAAGGTAAGCATGTCGTGTCGACGCACGCGAAAGGCTATCATAGTACAAGTCCACCTCGATAGCCAAGCAATGAAGGAGTCTGAAGAGACTTCCAGTTCGCTGGACTTAGTTTTAGATACTCCAAGCCTCGTTATGTTAATTCTCTTCTGTAACGGATTTTGATATTTAATGTACAGGTCGGTTGGGAACCTAAGAAAACAAGCCAAGCGCTTAGCTTAGTTCGGCCGTTTACAAGAGTTAATACCGAAACAGACAATTCCAGATGCCCTCAGACAGATGCCACTAAACAAGTAAAGGACAACAGACAGTATTCATGGATCGGGAAGACCAACTCTCATTCAAGGAAGCGGACCGCTTAGTCCAATAACTAACTTGGCTGGAGTAAGCGGAATCGCCAGGAGCGGAAGATGCCACACTTCCGAGGAAGTAGAAAGACAGAGGAAAGGCAGTGAAGGTTCCACTCCGGGTGAAAGCCCTGGGTTGCGTAGAGAAAGGATAATGGAAGTGGTAAGGCAACGGGAACACCAACACCAAGCGATCAGCTCCACGGAACAGATTGGACAAACCATAACGCAACGCTCAAACAACGACAGCTTCAATTTAGGTTGCCGGATAAGATATTAGATATTGTCTTTAAGCTGGCTAGCCGTAGAACACATTCTATAAAGGCTGGAAAGACCTGCGGGATATAGGATCTTGGAACCAACAAACCGTAGCTCGCTCCTTCTTCCTTCTTAAGATACGGGATTTAATTTAAATACACCCCCTTCGGGGATTGCCGTTGATAAATAAGGGAATCAGGCCCTCGAAACAGAGTGGAGAGATAAACACAAAATAACTACCCAGACGACCACTCCCTAATAGGTAGTAGGACGGACATCCTTGTCACGAACTCAAGGAAGTACAGTATAGCTATAGAAGCTGGAAGGTACGGGCTCCTCATTACTTCTTATTCGACTTCCAGGAGGAAGAAGCAAAAGTAAGCTGCGGCATTTAGGTTTCCTATCATAGTTGTTCTAGAAGATCTTATTCTCCGATCTTCAATAACCGCTATCAACATAGGAATATCGCGGTTATTCGGGGGTTATACTTTATATAATCAATAGAAACCGATTTTCCTGTTCTTTCAATCCTCGCAGCGCATTTAACACCTCGAAGCTGAATTGCCGACCAATTCGTTTGCTTAGCAAAATTACAATGATTCCGCTTCCGAGGAATAAAGAAACCTAGCTATTTTGATTTGTCTTATCCACTTTGTCGGGTGCGCTCTATCTTCTGTCTCTTACTGGCTGGCGGCGGATCGAGGGGAGTGAGAAGACAGACAAGCATACCGAGGTCTTAGCAACTCTATCAAGTAAGAAGATCCTTACAGGTAAGAAGATAACCTCAACATCAACAGGCTAATCTAGACTGAAAGGAGCAGCGGAGAGAACTGGTATTAGCTTGTTTAGTGGCATCCCAATAAGCATCTGATGAGTCGGGATTGCCCTGGTCAGTTGTCTTGTGTCTTGTAAAGTAGCATTTCACCAG